GAGGATTTAAAGGATTGGAATAGAGAAATGCATGTTAAATGCACCTATAACGGTGTGCAATTATCAGAAACAGAATTTCCGAAAGACTGGTTAACAGACGGTATTCAGATAAAGATCCTATTTCCTTTCTGTCTGAAACCTTGGCGCAGATCCAAGCTACGATCCCATCATAGAGATCCAATGAAAAAGAAAGGAAAAAAGGTCAATTTTTGTTTTTTAACAATCTGGGGAATGGAAACCGAACTACCTTTTGGTTCTCCCCGAAAACGACCTTCCTTTTTTGGACCCATTTATAAAGAACTCAAAAAAAAAATTAGAAAAGCGAAAAAAAAATGTTTTCTAGTTCTAAGAGTTTTCAAAGAAAAAACAAAATGGTTTCTAAGGGTCTCAAAAGAAAAAACAAGATGGATTATCAAAATAGTTCTATTTATAAAAAGAATAATAAAAGAGTTTTCAAAAGTAAACCCGATTTTCTTATTTGGATTGAAGAAAGTATATAAACCGAATGAAAATGGAAAATATTCCATAACCCTAATGAATAATAAGATTGTTCCTGAATCGACCATCCAAATCAGATCCATGGATTGGACAAATTATTCACTGACAGAAAAAAAAATGAAGGATCTGTCTGATAGGACAACCCTAATCAGAAATCAAATGGAAAGGGTCACAAAAGACAAAAGAAAAATATTTCTAACTCCAGATATGAATATTCGTCCTAACGATACAAGTTGTGTTGATAAAAGATCGGAATCGCAAAAACATATTTGGAAGATATCAAAAAGAAGAAGTGAGATATTCATATTCATACGCAAATGGCACTATTTTATGAAATTTTTCAGTGAAAGAATATACATAGATATCTTTCTATGTACCATTAACATTCCCAGAGTCAATGCACAACTTTTCCTTGAATCAACAAAAAAGATTATCAATAAATACATTTACAATGATGAAAAAAATAAAGAAGAGATTGATGAAACAAATCAAAACACAATTCACTTTATTTCGACTATCAAAAAGTCGCTTTCTAATATTAGTAATAAGAAATCAAAGATTTGTTGTGACCTATATTCCTTGTCCCAAGCATCTGTATTTTACAAATTATCACAAATCCAAGTTACTAACAAGTCTCTCTTGAGATCTTTACTTCAGTATCGAGAAGCATATCTTCTTCTTAAGGATAAAATAAGGAATTACTTTGGAACACGAAGAATATTTGATTCCAAATCAAGGCATAAAAAACCTCCGAATTCTGGAATAAATGAATGGAAAAACTGGTTAAGGAGTCATTATCAATACAATTTATCTCAGACTCGATGGTCTAGATTAGTACCGCAAAAGTGGCGAAATAGGGTCAATCAATGTCGTACGATTCAAAATAAAGACTCAAAAAAGAATTCATATGAAAAAGACCAATTCATTCATTACGAGAAACAAAATGATTATGCAGTGAACTTATTGCCGAGTCAAAAAGGAAAATTGAAAAAACACTACAGATATGATCTTTTTTCATATAAATATATTAATTATGGGGATAGGAAAGACTCATATATTTATCGATCCCCATTACAAGTAAATGAGGACCGAAAGATTCCATATAATTACAACAGACCTAAAACCGAATCATTTTATGTACCGTGGGGTATATCTATTAGTGATTATCTAGGAGAAGAGTATATTACTGATACGGGTAAAAATACGGATAGAAAATATTTGGAGTGGAAAATTTTCAATTTTTGTCTTAGAAAGAATATCGATATTGAGGCCTGGACCAATATGGATACCGGGACCAACATTAATAAAATTACTAAGACTGGGACTAATTATTATCAAATGATTGATAAGAAAGATCTTTTATATCTTACGATTCATCAAGAAATCAACCCATCCAATCCAAAAAAAAACTTTTTGGATTGGATGGGAATGGATGAAAAAATGGTATATCGTCCCATATCAAACCTGGAATCTTGGTTCTTCTCAGAATTTGTGCCACTTTATGATGCATATAAGATTAAACCATGGATTATACCAATCAAATTACTTCTTTTCATTTTTAATGAAAATGAAAACATTAGTGAAAATAAAAAAAGGGATCTTCGTATATCATCTAATCAAAAAGAATATCTTGAATTAGAGAATCGAAATCAAAAAGAACAGCTTGTCCAAGGAAATCTTGGCTCAGACGCACGAAACCGACAAAAAGATGTTGAAAAGGATTACACAGAATCAGACATTAAAAAACGTGGAAAGAAAAGACAATCCAAGAGTAACAAGGAAGCGGAACTAGAGTTCTTCCTGAAAAGATATTTGCTTTTTCAATTGAGATGGGATGGTCCTTTGAATCAAAGAATGATCAATAATGTTAAGGTATATTGTTTTCTGCTTAGACTGAGAAATCCAAAGGAAATTGCTATATCCTCTATTCAAAGAGGAGAAATGCACCTGGATGTAATGTTGATCCAGAAGGATCTAGCTCTTACAGAATTGATAAAAAGGGGACTATTTATTATCGAACCGGCGCGTCTTTCTATAAAATGGGATGGACAATTTATTATGTATCAAACTATAGGTATTTCATTGGTCCATAACAGTAAGTGCCAAACTAATGGAAGATACCGAGAAAAAAGATATGTTAATGAGAATTATTTCGATAGATCCATTGCACAACATAGAAAGATGCTTGTGAATGGAGACGAAAATCATTATGATTTGCTTGTTCCTGAAAATATTCTATCTCCTAGACGTCGTAGAGAATTTAGAATTCTAATTTGTTTCAATTCCGGAAATAGGAATATTATGGATAGAAATCCAGTATTTTTCAATGACAACAATGTAAGGAACTGTGGGCCATTTTTGGATGAGGACAAGCATATTGATACAGATATAAATAAATTCATTCAATTCAAATTGTTTCTTTGGCCCAATTATCAATTAGAGGATTTAGCTTGTATGAATCGCTACTGGTTTGATACCAATAATGGCAGTCGTTTCAGTATGTCAAGGATACATATGTATCCACGATTCAGAATTCGTTGATGGTTGGTACATTTCCTATATATCGCGTATCATATCCGGTATATGAAGGTAGACAGATGTACACACACGCTGTGTTACATTCTGATACATGATACCGATTCAATGACGTATCAATTGAATCTAGGAATGAATCGGCAGAATCTTCTTAGATCAAAATCATTTTCTTTTGTGGGTGTAGAAATTTTTTTTTTTTTTTCTATCGAATCCTAAATTTTATTTATTAATTTGATTTGATAGAAAAAAAAGTAGTATATGAATAAATCCAGATCCAGATTATTGTGTGTATCAGATCGAAATGACTGGCATTATTATTATTCCTGATCGGTAAAATCCATATCTGTGGAAAAGAAAAAAAAAAAAGAGAGAGAAGAATTATTTTTATGGTCAAAAATTCATTTATCTCGGTTATTCCGCAAGAAGAAAAAAACAAAGGGTCTGTTGAATTTCAAGTATTCAGTTTCACCAATAAGATACAGAGACTTACTTCACATTTGGAATTACACAAAAAGGACTATTTATCTCAGATAGGTCTGCGGAAAATTCTAGGAAAACGTCAACGGCTGCTAGCTTATTTGTCAAAGAAAAATAGAGTGCGTTATAAAAAATTAATCGATCAGTTAGATATTCGGGAACCAAAAACTCGTTAATTTGAAGATTGTTTCAATTCTTTGGTTTATTAGATCTTGAATTTTGATGAACCCCATTTCGTTTTCAGCAATTCATAGAATAATGGATCGGGGAAGATATGAATGTACCGGATACAAGAAAAGACCTCGTGATAGTTAATATGGGTCCTCACCACCCATCAATGCATGGTGTTCTTCGACTTATCGTTACTCTAGACGGTGAAGATGTTATTGACTGCGAACCCGTGTTGGGTTATTTACACAGGGGGATGGAAAAAATTGCAGAAAACCGAACAATTATACAATATCTTCCTTATGTAACACGTTGGGATTATTTAGCTACTATGTTCACAGAGGCAATAACGGTAAATGCACCAGAACAATTAGGAAATATTCAAGTACCTAAAAGAGCCAGCTATATCAGAGTTATTATGCTGGAGTTGAGTCGTATCGCTTCTCATTTATTATGGCTTGGGCCTTTTATGGCGGATATCGGTTCACAAACTCCCTTCTTCTATATTTTTAGAGAAAGGGAATTGATATATGACCTATTCGAAGCTGCCACAGGTATGCGAATGATGCATAATTATTTCCGTATCGGGGGAGTCGCTGCTGATCTACCTCATGGCTGGATAGATAAATGTTTGGATTTCTGCGATTATTCTTTAACAGGAGTTGTTGAATATCAAAAGCTTATTACGCGAAATCCCATTTTTTTGGAACGAGTTGAAGGGGTGGGCATTATTGGTGGGGAGGAAGCAATAAATTGGGGTTTATCAGGACCAATGCTACGAGCTTCCGGAATCCAATGGGATCTTCGTAAAGTTGATCATTATGAGTGTTACGATGAATTCGATTGGGAAATCCAGTGGCAAAAAGAAGGAGACTCATTAGCTCGTTATTTAGTACGAATCAATGAAATGACGGAATCCATAAAAATTATTCAACAGGCTCTCGAAGGAATTCCGGGGGGTCCCTATGAGAATTTAGAAGTTCGACGCTTTGATAAAGCAAGGGACTCCGAATGGAATGGTTTTGAATATCGATTCATTAGTAAAAAGCCTTCTCCCGCTTTTGAATTGTCGAAACAAGAACTTTATGTGAGAGTAGAAGCCCCAAAGGGAGAATTGGGAATTTTTATGATAGGAGATAATAGTGTTTTTCCCTGGAGATGGAAAATTCGTCCACCGGGTTTCATCAATTTGCAAATTCTTCCTCAGCTAGTTAAAAGAATGAAATTGGCTGATATCATGACGATACTAGGTAGTATAGATATCATTATGGGAGAAGTTGATCGTTGAAATGATAATTGATACGACAGAAGTACAAGCTATCAATTCTTTTTCCAGATCGGAATCCTTAAAAGAGGTCTATGACCTCTTATGGCTGCTTGTCCCTATTTTTATTCCTATATCGGGAATCACAATAGGTGTACTCGTGATTGTGTGGTTAGAAAGAGAAATATCTGCAGGGATACAACAACGTATCGGACCTGAATATGCCGGTCCTTTGGGAATTCTTCAAGCTCTAGCAGATGGGACCAAACTCCTTTTGAAAGAAGATCTTCTCCCCTCTAGAGGAGATATTCGTTTATTCAGTATCGGGCCATCTATAGCGGTCATATCCATTCTACTAAGTTATTCAGTAACTCCTTTTGGCTATCGCCTTGTTCTAGCCGATCTCAGTATCGGCGTTTTTTTATGGATCGCTATTTCCAGTATTGCTCCTATTGGACTTCTTATGTCAGGATATGGATCGAATAATAAATATTCCTTTTCAGGTGGTCTACGAGCTGCTGCTCAATCTATTAGTTATGAAATACCATTAACTTCGTGTGTGTTATCAATATCTCTACGTGTGATTCGTTGGAACATGAGCCTTTACCTCTTTCCTAGAAATAAAGGAAAGGGGTTGAATGTATTGAATAGATATCTTTTTTTTTTTTTATTCATCATTCGGGTCGATGAGTTAAATCAGATAGTTATATGAGTGAAACAAAACAGCTTATGAATTTGCAGTAAGAAGATTGATCCTCATTCCCTATGTACGAGAGTAAAGTGGAAGTAAACATAAACGGTCGAAACTGTTTACCCCAAGATTGGTTGATTAGTCATCATGACTTGAAGCGGGTGCAAAAGATCAACTGTATGGAGTTTCGACTATATATATGTATTACCATATCGGGGATCAATCAAAAATGAGTGGACGGTTAGGAACACCAAGGTACACAAAGGATTAGTGATGGAGATAATGTAAGGTATCCAAAGGGATATTTCTGCATAAAAGGAATCATAATGAGGGCTTTAAGTTGGTAGAAATGATCAAGCAGTACTTCCTCACGATTCCGATCCAGAGTACGCTTCTATCCACTGATTAAAGAAATGACTGTCGAGAACGAAGTAATCCTTTATTTTTTAGAAACCCCTTCCCTCTTCTGAGTAAGAAAGAAGAACAGGAACGAAAGAAATGGAATGCAATAGGAAAACTGAATAATAAATAAGAGATCTTTGTTTATTCTTTCTTTCCTCAACCCTATCCATATTTATACAGATAGAATTCTTATCATGATTCATCAATTATAACTCATGAACTAGTGTCTAATTTTTTTTTTTTTTTCGTACGAAAGATATGGGTCGAAATATCTATTGAAACAACGAGTATTTTATGGAAGGATTAAGTTATTACTGAACAAAGAGAATTGTAATTCTAATTATATTAGAAAGGATGAGATCAATTCAGAAGCGCTTTTTGTTTTTATTATGGCGGACAGAATTCCATTGGTCTAATTCGGGACTCTTCGATGCATCTTTACTCTATCTACAAGCATGCCGGGGTAATAATGAACCCGTCTTTAGATTTATTTATGGCCATTGAGGAGCCGTATGAAGCTGAGGTCTCATGTGCGGTTCTGGAATAGCGATGGGAATAGTGATGTTATCATCGACTATGATTATCTAACAGTTCAAGTACAGTTGATATAGTTGAGGCACAGTCAAAATATGGTTTTTGGGGGTGGAATCTGTGGCGTCAACCTATAGGTTTTATAGTTTTTCTAATTTCTTCCCTAGCGGAATGTGAGAGATTACCCTTTGATTTACCAGAAGCAGAGGAGGAATTAGTAGCAGGTTATCAAACCGAATATTCAGGTATCAAATCTGGTTTATTTTACGTTGCTTCTTACCTAAATCTACTAGTTTCCTCATTATTTGTAACAGTTCTTTACTTGGGCGGGTGGAATCTCTCTATTCCGTACATATTCATTCCTGAACCTTTCAGAATAAATAAAACGGGTGGAGTCTTTGGAATGACAATTGATATCTTTATTACATTAGCTAAAGCTTATTTGTTCCTGTTCATTCTTATCACAACAAGATGGACTTTACCTAGGATGAGAATGGACCAACTATTAAATCTTGGGTGGAAATTTCTTTTACCTATTTCTCTAGGCAATCTATTATTAACAACTTCTTCCCAACTCGTTTCGCTGTAACAGAATATAATATTATAGATTCATAACCTATCTAGAACAAGAGAAAGAAACATCAAATTATTCATGGATATCCACGATATGTTTCCTATGGTGACTGGGTTCATGAATTATAGTCAACAAACAATACGAGCCGCAAGGTACATTGGTCAAAGTTTCATGATTACCTTATCCCACGTGAATCGTTTACCTGTGACTATTCAATATCCTTATGAAAAATCGATCACATCGGAGCGTTTTCGTGGTCGAATTCACTTTGAATTTGATAAATGCATTGCTTGTGAAGTATGTGTTCGGGTATGTCCTATAGATCTACCCGTTGTTCATTGGAGATTGGAAACAGATATTAGAAAGAAACGATTGCTTAATTATAGTATTGATTTTGGAATCTGTATATTTTGTGGTAACTGCGTCGAGTATTGTCCAACAAACTGTTTATCAATGACTGAAGAATATGAACTTTCTACTTATGATCGTCACGAATTGAATTATAATCAAATTACTTTGGGTCGATTACCAATGTCAGTAATTGGAGATTACACAATTCGAACAATTATGAATTAAAATAAAAATAGCCACGGGTAAACCTATTGATTCAAGAACGATTACCAATTACTAAGATTCATTTTTGATCTAAAGTAAAGGAGTGACGCTTCTTTCATTTTGCTAGGTCAGTAACTACAAATCATAACTATTGGTTGGTGAGAATTACGGCTTGATTTGGATTTAGAATGGATTCATATATGTGTGATGATTTCAAAATATACAATTCCGAACTACTCTTTCGGATAGAGTAGCGGGATCGATCCAATAACTGTATCTATATCAATCCATACCACATTAGGATTCAATTAGGAACTATCATATAGAAGTAGAAGAAAAAAAAAAGGTAACCTATTTTTTCTTGGATCGGTCAGTAAGTTTATGAAATATTTCAACTTATTTATCTCTTATTTTACACATAATGGATTTACCTGGACCAATACATGATATTCTTTTAGTATTTCTGGGATCAGGTCTTATATTAGGAGGTCTGGGGGTGGTATTATTTACCAATCCAATTTATTCTGCCTTTTCGTTGGGATTGGTTCTTGTTTGTATATCCTTATTCCATATTCCATCTAACTCCTATTTTGTAGCTGCTGCACAGCTCCTTATTTACGTGGGAGCTGTAAATGTTTTAATCGTATTTGCTGTGATGTTCATGAATGGTTCAGAATATTACAACGATTTCTATCTTTGGACCGTTGGGGATGGGGTCACTTCACTGGTTTGTACAAGTATTCTTTTTTTACTAATTACTACTATCTCGGATACATCGTGGTACGGGATTATTTGGACTACAAGATCAAACCAGATTATAGAGCAGGACCTAACAAGTAACGTTCAACAAATTGGGATTCATTTATCAACAGATTTTTACCTTCCATTTGAACTCGTTTCTATAATTCTTTTAGTTGCTTTGATAGGTGCAATTGCTATGGCCCGTCAGTAATAAGTAATAAATAGTTAGAATTCTAAATCCAAAATAAATAAAGTCTTGTTTTGTTCTATGTTATTGTTATCACATCCATTTTTCTTCAATTCTATTTTCATATTGTTCATATATTATTGAAAGGGGTTTAGTTCGATCCATTACTAATACCTGACTTTGTTTCGTACTTGTTATATTCTAGTCAATCAAATTGGTTAAATTGTTGTTCATATTGAAATGAATCGAGATTGATGAGGAGTTGGTCAATGATGACCGAACATGTACTTATTTTGAGTGCCTATTTATTTTCTATCGGTATTTATGGATTGATCACAAGCCGAAACATGGTTAGAGCACTTATGTGTCTTGAGCTTATACTGAATGCGGTTAATATAAATCTCGTAACATTTTCTGATTTGTTTGATAGTCGTCAATTAAAAGGAGATATTTTCTCCATTTTTGTTATAGCTATTGCAGCCGCTGAAGCAGCTATTGGGCCGGCTATTGTTTCATCGATCCATCGTAACCGAAAATCAACTCGTATCAATCAATCGAATTTGTTGAATAAATAGTCGTAATGATCTAAATAAAGACAGATGTATATCTATAATATATTCACCAATTTTAGAATTAGCATGTATGACTCGTATGGCCATGTTTGCTGAAACGTAAGAAATCAAAGTATCTTGGCCCTCTCTCATGAACAGATCCAGAAGTAGATTGATTATAAAAAAAAATTCTGGTAAACCACTGATTCGTCTGGCGTCTACAATATCAAATTCAATTACTACTAATTTATAACCAGATCGAAAATGGATAAAGTTCAAAAAATTTATAGATCCAATGTCACATTCAGTAAAGATTTATGATACATGTATAGGGTGTACTCAATGTGTAAGAGCCTGCCCCACAGATGTATTGGAAATGATACCTTGGGACGGATGTAAAGCTAAACAAATTGCTTCTGCTCCAAGAACAGAGGACTGTGTAGGTTGTAAGAGATGTGAATCCGCTTGTCCAACGGATTTCTTGAGTGTTCGGGTTTACTTATGGCATGAGACAACTCGCAGCATGGGTCTAGCTTATTGATACGTTCCAGAAAAATCCACTTGAATCCATTTGATTCCTCTTTACCGACAAAAACCCGTACTCGAGAAATTATTCCGAGCGCGGGTTTTTCTGGTCAAAGTCTATCTTGTCTTTACCACGAGTTATTTTCCTTGGTTAACAATAATTGTTGTTTTGCCGATATCTGCGGGTTCCTCAATTTTCTTTCTTCCTCATAGAGGAAATAAAAATAAGGTGGTTCGGTGGTATACTATTTGTATATGCTTATTAGAACTCCTTCTAATGACCTATGCATTCTGTTATCATTTCCAATTGGACGATCCATTAATCCAACTGGAGGAGGCTTATAAATGGATAAATATTTTTGATTTTCACTGGAGACTAGGAATTGATGGACTTTCCATAGGACCCATTTTACTGACGGGATTCATCACTACTTTAGCTACTTTAGCGGCTCGGCCAGTTACTAGAGATTCGCGATTGTTCCATTTCCTGATGTTAGCAATGTACAGTGGTCAAATAGGATCATTTTCTTCTCGAGACCTTTTACTTTTTTTCCTCATGTGGGAGTTAGAATTAATTCCTGTTTATCTACTTCTATCCATATGGGGAGGGAAGAAACGTCTGTACTCAGCTACAAAGTTTATTTTGTACACAGCAGGGGGTTCTATTTTTCTCTTAATGGGAGTTCCGGGTATGGGTTTATATGGCTCCAATGAACCAACATTAAGTTTTGAAACATTAGCTAATCAATCCTATCCTTTGGGGTTGGAAATAATATTCTATTTTGGCTTCCTTATTGCTTATGCTGCCAAATCGCCGATTATACCCCTGCATACATGGTTACCAGATACCCACGGAGAAGCGCATTACAGTACATGTATGCTTCTAGCGGGAATCTTATTAAAAATGGGAGCATATGGATTGATTCGGATCAATATGGAATTATTACCCCATGCTCATTCTATATTTTCTCCCTGGTTGATGATAGTAGGAGCGATTCAAATAATCTATGCAGCTTCAACTTCTTTCGGTCAACGCAATTTAAAAAAGAGAATAGCCTATTCCTCCGTATCTCATATGGGTTTCACACTTATAGGAATCGGTTCCATAACCGATACGGGAATCAATGGAGCCGTTTTACAAATAATCTCTCATGGATTTATTGGTGCTGCGCTTTTTTTCTTGGCGGGAACGAGTTACGATAGAATATGTCTTGTTTATCTCGACGAAATGGGAGGAATAGCTATCCCAATGCCAAAAATATTTACCACGTTCAGTAGCTTCTCAATGGCTTCTCTTGCATTGCCAGGAATGAGTGGTTTTGTTGCAGAATTGGTAGTATTTTTTGGAATAATTACCAGTCCAGAATATCTTTTAATACCAAAAATACTAATTACTTTTGTAATGGCAATTGGAATGATATTAACTCCTATTTATTCATTATCTATGGTACGCCGTATGTTCTATGGATACAAGCTATTCAACGTTCCAAACCCTTATTTTGTGGATTCTGGACCACGAGAACTATTTGTTTCGGTCTGTATCCTTCTACCCGTAATAGGTATTGGTATTTATCCTGATTTCGTTCTCTCGCTATCAATTGACAGGATAGAAGCTATTCTATCTAATTATTTTCATAAATAGTTTTCATCAATAAGACAAGACATAAAGTCAAAGAATCCTGTGATTTTAAAAATCGTTCACTGTACAATGCAATGAAAGAAAAAAGAATGAAGTGAATTGGAATCAGATATATCTGGAGTTTTTGAGAACCATTTGAATCAAGTAGTGATTCAAATGGTTCTCAAAAACTTGCACAAACTTTCTTTATATACGGGACGATGTTCCTATGTATTCTTCAGGCCTTTTCTTCAATTAGATGTTAATGTGAATGAACCATAACTATGTAGTCCTATTCCTAATAGATTGACTCCAAAATAGCATATCCAAATTATAAGAAATCCGATCGAAGCCACAATTGCCGAATCCACACCCTGAAAGTTCTGATTTGTTCTACTATGTAAATAAATCGCGAATATGGTCCAAGTAATAAATGCCCAAGTTTCCTTGGGGTCCCAATTCCAATAAGACCCCCATGCTTCATTAGCCCATACTGCTCCCGAAAGAATACCTATGGTTGAAAAAGTAAACCCTAGACTAATGACACGATAACTACAATGATCTAATTGCTGAGTCAATTGATACCTGTGATAATTCATAAACAAAAGAAAAGAAGTTTTTTGTAAAACACTTCTTTTTTCATTCACAAAGGAAAATGACCCAATTAATAAATGATTGCTTTTACCAGGAATACCTCGATTTTTTCGAAATGTAATGACTAAAAGAGCTACTGATAATAACGATCCACATAAAAGAGCTGCATAGCTCAATAACATCATACTTACGTGCATCATTAACCACTGGGATTGTAGAGCAGGTACTAATATTGCAGATTGATGCATTTCAGTTGAAAGACCCGAAGTGGCAAATCCTTGAGTAAAAATGGCACTTGGCGCGGTTATTGCGCTTAAAAAATTTTTCTGGTTCCCTATTTTAGGAACCCTATGAATAATGGCGAAACCCCACGAAAGGAACATTAAAGATTCATATAAATCACTTAACGGGAAATGTCTCGAATAAATCCAACGAGTAACTAATAATCCTGTTATACAGAAAAAAGTAGCCATCATGCCCTTTTCTGACGAATCAAATAGTCCTACAGTTTCATGGACTAATAAGGTCATTAAATGAATCGTAATCACAATTGAAATGATAGAAAAAGAGATGTGAGTTAATATATGTTCTAAAGTCGCAAATATCATAAAAAAAAATTGTTTTTTTTTTTAAGGAGGGTATCCCAAATTACGAAATAGAAATCCGTAATTGAATTCATTATAGGATCTATTGTTGTGCCTTTTTTAGAGGATGCCGCCACTCGGACTCGAACCGAGATGCTCTAGCACTGCTTCCTAAGAGCAGCGTGTCTACCAATTTCACCATGGCGGCTTGATTGAAATAATCATAGCCTATATGATGTTCAATCGTCGAGATTGAAGGATTTAATGCAATCTATTTTAGGAAACGTTTGAATCCATGAATAAAGACCCATTCAAATAAATATTTAAACGTTCCATAATCCTTAGTCTCGTGGTAGAGTGTCATTTTTAACAGCGGGCTTTCCCGTATTCTAAGTTCTTCTGGAACAGTTGGAACTAGACGGTTATGCCCTCAGTCGAGGTATAGAACCAAGAATTTTTTTTTCTCATTTTGATTCATTTCTCATTTATTTGATTTCGTAGATCCGAAATAAAAAAGATTCATTTTCAATAAACAAAAGAAAACAATATTTTTTATGTATCACAACCTCATTACTACATCCAAGGAATTTCTATAAATATTTTGATAGTTTGATATCAAAACTGTATTAATGATTGGGATCCTCATTGTCTACATAACATAATTCGTGTGAGGTTTTACCAAACCAATTAGGTATTGGGCCAGGCATATCAATCATTTAACAAAAGAGTTTTGATCTTTATCAGAATTCTATACTTTACTTAGAAACCTTAGAAAATCTAATTTTAACTTATAAGATCTCTTTAAATAGATAAAATCTATATAGATATTAGATATTAGATCTAGATATATCGATTGATCGATCCTCCAGCCCAAACATAGGATAGGATCTATTTTGGTTGGATTAGGTAAGATTGACTCATTCTTTGTACATAAATGTACATAAATATGGATCTCCAGGGGATCTGGCAGTTTTATTAGTTTGTTTTTTTGTTGATCCATTCGACACAAGAGGGAGTCTATGTAGATATGTAGTGATTCAGAGAGCTACAAAGCAAGGTTTTCATTTAATCAATTAGTTTCAATGATCCATTGATTTTTACTATAGATCTTATCTCTGCGCTGCTATGGAACAAAAAAAAAACGGGGTTCGAACTTCGTTCATACTTGTTTCAGATCTTCCAAAAATCTTAATGATGTATAACTATTGGAGATACATAATCCAATAAACCCCTTCCTAAAAAAAAAAAAAAGAAATAAGAGTTTTGTTATTGTGAGTGAAAAGCGAATCGATGGGGAAAGTTACAATCCCCATCTCGCAAATTATATTATAAAAATCTACTATAACTATAAAACTATAATGAAAAGTGAAACCTTGTATTTTGTGTCTAACTACTTCTTTCTTTTTTTTTTTTCAAACAAAAAAGAAATTATTTTTAGAACCTAGTATACAGAATAATTCTTATTCTACATACCACAACAGCTAGTTCTATTTCATATTGATAAGTTCAAAACTTTAGTTAATGTGAATTCTTCATCTTATAAATCATCCAATTCATCGAGTCATGTCGATTCAGATCATTCTAAGGCTTTATTTTTGTCGCACAAAAAAACTTTTTGAATGTCCAGTAGAAATCGATTTAGCTAAAGATAAGGCTTTTGCCGCGGCCTGACATCCCTTTCCTTTCCAAATATTTTTACGAATACGCTTTTTTGAAAGAGAAGTACGTTTCTTTGGAACCGCCATTTCAAAAAAAAAAGGATCACTCATTTTTATAGTTGGATGTGAAAGACATTTATTGTTCAAAATGGATCGTTCTTTCTATTCATTATCTATATTTATTCCATAGTTAATACTTACTTCATAATATATAAAAATATAGATACGTAAGCATCGCATATGGTATCACTAGGGATAAAAAAAAGAAAATAGAAGGAAAAAGAAAGAACGATGTGATTTTCAAAGGAGTTTTTTTTTTTAACATCTCTATTACATACAATATTACATACAATGTCCGAAGAAAAATTTGTACTGATTGGTAGCTTCATATCTTCATTCAATCTATGTATGTCTATGAGCGGGATCTACTACCGTGGAAATTGAATCGGTTGCTATCGATAAGAATCAAAAAGATTTCAATTCATATCTCAGTCTCTTTATATATTCTATTGTTTGTCATCTTACCTTTAATAAATCGAAAAGTTTAAGAACCCTTACCTAGTTTAATAAAATAATAATGAATGTCACTTTTTCTATTAATTGATCAAGCTCCGAGATAGAGTCCCCATAATTTAAATGAATAGCATAAATGAAGTAGTTAATCCGTTAAACAATACATTACTTGATAAGGGAAATTTTAGTAATTTCTTATTTTAGTTCTATGCGAAGTGACAAGTATTAGAGGATTTTCCATAAGGATGAGTTTGTTTTATTGGACTAGAAGCCAATCAATCAGTTCCACAATGAATTAGTTAATGACTCCGAATAAACGAAATAAAAAAAAAAACTAGGTCTTATTTTATGGGGTCGAGTTAATGACGGATCCTATGATACATATCAGAATCGAGTACTTGATTTTTGGTATCATTCTTTTTCCTTACTATATTGATATACATATGGATAGAAATCACCGTAATATCTGAGTGGAATGCTTTAAAATCTTATATTTTTTATCTTAATAAATATCTTCGTTAACGTTAATAACTAGATAGTCACTTGTAACTAGTAACTTGGTCATTTGAAGAAATGGAACTTCTTGATTTGAATTTATTTTTTGTTTTTTAAATATTTTGGAAAGAATCAGAATAATTAAGAATTCAAAATCATATTTGATTTTATATCTTTATTTTATTTATTTGATTATTGCTCCTTCCAAAAGAGATAAGGTCTGGTGAATCGGAAACAATTAATAAGAATAAAAAAAGAAAGTTTGATTTTCTTATGGAACATACATATCCATATGCATGGATCATACCTTTTGCTCCACTTCCAGTTACTATGTCAATAGGATTGGGACTTCTGTTTGTTCCGACCGCAACAAAAAATCTTCGTCGTATGTGGACTTTTCCTAGTGTTTCATTGCTAAGTATAGTTATGGTTTTTTCATCCGATTTGTCTATTCAACAGATAAATGGCAGTTCTATCTATCAACATCTATGGTCTTGGACCATCAATAATGATTTTTCTTTAGAGTTCGGCCACTTGATCGACCCACTTACTTCTATTATGTCAATACTAATCACTACTGTTGGAATCATGGTTCTTATTTATAGTGACAATTATATGGCTCATGATCAAGGATATTTGAGATTTTTTGCTTATATGAGTTTTTCCAATACTTCCATGTTGGGATTAGTTACTAGTTCCAATTTGATACAAATTTATATTTTTTGGGAACTAGTGGGAATGTGCTCGTATTTATTAATAGGTTTTTGGTTCACACGACCCACTGCAGCAAATGCTTGTCAAAAAGCGTTTGTAACTAATCGTGTAGGGGATTTTGGGTTATTATTAGGAATCTTAGGTTTTTATTGGATAACAGGGAGTTTCGAATTTCGGGATTTGTTCGAAATCTTCAATAACTTGATCCATAATAATGGGGTCAATTCTTTATTTGCTACTCTGTGTGCTTCCCTATTATTCGTCGGTGCAGTTGCTAAATCCGCACAATTTCCCCTTCATGTATGGTTACCTGATGCCATGGAAGGGCCTACTCCTATTTCGGCTCTTATACATGCTGCTACTATGGTAGCAGCGGGAATTTTTCTTGTCGCTCGGCTTCTTCCGCTTTTTACAGTCATACCTTACATAATGAATCTCATTTCTTTGATAGGTGCAATTACAGTACTATTAGGGGCTACTTTAGCCCTTGCTCAAAGAGACATTAAGAAAAGTTTAGCCTATTCTACAATGTCTCAATTGGGTTATATTATGTTAGCCCCAGGGATAGGCTCTTATCGAGCTGCTTTATTCCATTTGATCACTCATGCCTATTCGAAAGCATTATTGTTTTTAGGATCCGGATCAATTATTCATTCAATGGAACCCATTGTTGGATATTCGCCAGATAAAAGTCAGAACATGGTTCTTATGGGTGGTTTAACAAAATATGTGCCAATTACAAAAACGACTTTTTTATTAGGTACACTTTCTCTTTGTGGAATTCCACCTCTTGCTTGTTTTTGGTCTAAAGATGAAATTCTTAATGATAGTTGGTTGTATTCACCGATTTTCGCGATAATAGCTTGTTTCACAGCAGGGTTAACGGCATTTTATATGTTTCGGATGTATTTACTTACTTTTGATGGTCATTTACGCGCCCTTTTTCAAAATTACAGTGTTACTAAAAATAGCTCGTTCTATTTAATATCTATATGGGGGAAAGAAGGAACCAAACTAGTTAACAGAAATTTGTTTTTATCAACAATGAATAATAATGAAAAGGTTTTCTTTTTTTCGAAAACGAAGATATACAAAACGGATGGCAATGTAAGAAATCTGATACGATCCTTTAGAATTTCTTTTGAAAAGAAAGACACTTCAACGTATCCCCATGAATCGGACAATACTATGCTATTGTCTCTACTTGTATTGGTCCTATTTACTTTGTTTGTTGGATCCATAGGAATTCCTTTTGATCAAGAAGTAATGGATTTTGATATATTATCGAAATGGTTAACTCCATCAATAAATCTTTTACATCCAAATTCGAACTATTCTGTGGATTGGTATGAATTTGTGACAAATGCAACTTATTCAGTCAGTATAGCCTGTTTTGGAATATTCATAGCGTTTCTTTTATATGGTTCTGTTTATTCATCTTTTCAGAATTTGTACTTAATCAATTCATTTTTAAAAAAAATAGGTTCTAAGAGAATCTTCTTGGACCGAATAATAAATGTGATATACAATTGGTCATATAATCGTGGTTACATAGATGTTTTTTATGCAACATGCATAATTAAAGGTATAAGAGGATTAGCTGAAGTAACTCATTTTTTGGATAG